ATAGGCAAATGGAAATCAATTGCGTCCAATAGGATTTGAACCTATACCAAAGGTTTAGAAGACCTCTGTCCTATCCATTAGACAATGGACGCCTTTCAGTCCCATTCCGAAATTTTTGTCGCATTTTTCTTTTCGATCTCTTCTTCGGAAAGCATAAAGAATATCTGATATAACTTCAGGACTTTAATATTCAATTTGGCGATGCATTAAGTATAAGTTATAAGTAAGGAAACTTTAATTAATGCATCGCCGAGTTGATATTCTAATTGATAGAAGAGTTTGATAGAAGAGTTGATATTCTCATTGATAGAATTAGAATATGGAGCGGGTAGCGGGAATCGAACCCGCATCGTTAGCTTGGAAGGCTAGGGGTTATAGTCGACGTCGATTCATACTTTTTAACGCAGCTAATTCAAAACCGAACATGAAACTTTGGGGTCATTCGGCTCCTTTATGGACGATGGATAGATTCCCAGATAGAAGCCGCAAGCGAAATAACAAAATTCGATCCATAACATCTATGTCAGCTTTTTTTGTCTGAATGAATTCAAAACAATTCGCTTTCTAGATGATCCCTCTATAAGAGGGGGATTCTAACAATCCCCATTTTTCTAGTTACTTCGTTCTCTATTTCTATTTGAGAGAATCCTTAGGAAAAGTTTTTTGTTTCCCCCGAGCTAAAATAATAAAAAATAGAATATAAATATGTTGATGTCTTTAGTAAACTAAAGTTATCATTTAATAGCTATTTTGCTTCAATCGAACCCATAAAAAACAAAATTTGAAGATTTAGTTACGATTCGAACTAGGCTTTTCTATCTTTATCCATGGATCCTTTACTTAGACTTAAAAAATTGGAAGTATGGATCCAATTCAAAAACTAAATTATGTTTCGCAATTTAATAATCCAAATTTTCAATTTCGAATTGACCCTTGGATACAAATCACGAGAACGGATATTTTTCCCCGAATCTTTTCTTTTCATTTTAGAGTGAAAGGATTCAACTTTAATCCTTTTAAGAAATAAAGTTTTTGATTGGAATATCAATGAAAATGAAGGACCCCTTAACTATTAAGGGGATTACTTGAACGAATCACACTTTTACCACTAAACTATACCCGCTACAATGGGATTATTGTATAAAAAGGTCCTTTTGTCGAACAAGAGAATCGTATGTAATCAAGATAGAACAGAAATTCAAAATAATCATGAAATGCAAAAAAAAACAAACTCTTTTATTGGACGAATTTTGACAGATATGGCTCAACAAAACAACTTAAGTCATAAGACAAAAAGAAGTGGATTGTGAAAAAATCCCTAGTTTCATTTTTCCTTTTTTTCAGTATTTTTTCCAGTAAAAGTAAAAGAAATGGAAATAAAAAAAAAAAGAAACGAAAGAATAATAAGAAATGACACTTTGATTCTAATTCTCTATCATCATAGGAATGGAAATAGTACTTCTTTTTCTTGTTTTTTGAATACAATTTCTTGTTCTTTGAATACAATAACAAGTATTTCATTTTTGGGTTTTCAAATCAAATCCAAATAAATAATTTCGGTTTAGGTTATGGTTCGCATTTTTTCTATGGTTGGCGGTATGGTTCATTAGAACAAAAAAAGGGCCCGGCTGGATACTGACCAGGCCAGGCCGTCGAAGTGGAAATAAAAAAGGTCCCGTTGAACGAAATTAAAGAGATATTCTTTTCTTTCGTTTTTTCTATTTTATCTCTTTCGAATGCTCTCTGTCTTTGAATTTTCTATAAATGATAGAAATGGAATTGCTGATAAAAGTGCGATCTATTTATATAATAGAATACACAAGACAATAAAAAAAATATATTCTATAAGCTATATTTTCTATGAGCTAAAAAAAAATATATTCTATAAGCTATATTTTCTATGAGCTATATAATCAAATTACTTTCTATATTCTCTAGAATATCGAGAATATAGAAAGTAAAGATATAAAATAAAGTAAAGGAGGGCTTTTTTCAAGCATTATTTTTTGTGTAATGTACCATAGTAATTATTATTTTTTTTTTTTTTTATTAGGAGAGATGGCTGAGTGGATTAAAGCGTCGGATTGCTAATCCGGTGTACGAGTTATTCGTACCGAGGGTTCGAATCCCTCTCTTTCCGTTTCGGTCGATCACTTCGTATCTTTTTTAGCGAACACTTTTCCCCTTTTTTTAATAGTAACAGATGTGGAATTGAGAAAACCCTAAGAACATTTATACGACTAAAGCAAGCAACCCCTTCTTTTTTTTATTCTTCGCGTCCGGGATTACGCCCTGGATCATTAGACAGGAATCCGAAGATGAAGAGAGAAACAAAGAATATCACTACGGTGTAAACAAAGAGTTTGAGAGTAAGCATTATACAATCTCCAAATAATTTTTTGGGGTAAAGGTAAAAGGAAAAAAAATGGATTCTCTATTTTTATACTACATATCCGATTTTGACATCAAGAAATGAAGTTTTTTTTTATAATTTCGATTCTATAAATATAAAAGAGTTTTCAGAAATTAACACAATTTGAATTCAACATTGTGGTTGGCTCTAATATGGTTTCAGTGAAAAAGGGTCATAATCAACAAATAACAAAAAGAGGGATCAAAATAGATCCTGGCTCTCCAACAATTTCACTGTTTAAATTGAGGCGAGGGTTCGTTCATATTGTAAGACTCATCTGATCTTCTCAATTGTTAGAATTTTTTCTCTAACTCGGATAAATCATGAAATTTTCTAGCCCAATATTAAAGGTTTCATCGAAAACTTACAGCAGCTTGCCAAACAAAGGCTAAGAGAAAAAATAGAACAGGTATTACTGGCATAACATCTACAATTGGATTCAAAAAAGCGTAGGCCTCGGGCAATTTGGCGAATAAAAAATTACTCGAATAAAGGGCAGAATTAAGACAGATATACATTAAACGAAAGATATTAAACATAACAAACCTTTTTTTGGAGAGAATTGGATTTTGATTGAGTTATTAATATCTTATATCAATAAGATAAAAAGGAAGAAAAGAAAGTAAGGTAGACAATAAAAATACTTCTTGGAACCGAACCAATCAAAACCAAAATCCTTCTATTCTCGTGTGAGAATTGAAGAAATCATACTTTCATACAATATTTTAATTGAATTCTATGTAATGATCAATAAATTAAAAGTTTTATTTTACACCTACATGTGTCACAATCCTAAACTAAAACAATAATCGAATTTTAAGGCTTGGACTGTAATTGACAAATAACCAATACCAATACTACTGTTTATTAGTACCAATAGAAATTGAAATGGGGCGTCGCCAAGTGGTAAGGCAACGGGTTTTGGTCCCGGTATTCGGAGGTTCGAATCCTTCCGTCCCAGGCCGGACAGAATCTAAAAAATTAGAAGGAAACAATGACTTAATCTGGGCCTTTTTGTTTTTATATCTATAAAAAATAGTCTAGCATCCCGTAAAATAAGATCTTTTTTTTTAGGATTCAGCATCCCCGCAGAAAGAATTCGGGGTGGGAGTGAATAAGAGTTAGGGAGCACTGAAAGATACGGATTGGAATATCCGTGTCAGTCCAAATCTCAGTAACCAATAATCCTGTTCCACATAGAATGGATTTTCTTTGACCTTAACCTAAAAATTTAGGTATTTTATTTTGTCTTGGGCTTTATTTAATGACTAAATGAATAATTGTAAATCTCGGGAATAACAATTGAGACGGGGGTGATTCATATAGCCTATTTCCATTTTACATTATTTTCAATTTGGGGAACGATTATTGAATCATAAGCCCAGACAAAAAACGACTCAAATTTTTAGGAAAGGCTTATACGCATGGATTGCTATCCTTCGATTTCAATGTTCTTTCGCTTTTTTTAAGATTTGTAAGCCCTTACCTTACTATTCAATAATTAAACTATTCAATAATTAAACTATTAAATAATTAACATACAATATACATAATTACTTCCAACGAAAATTGTTCAGTCTAATCTGATAGATACGTAAATCGCCCTTTTTTTTATTCTGATTTGATCTTTCATTTCGGGATTCCGGATGAAAGACTAACAACCTAAATATTCCCTCCATCTACAAGGAAAAAGACTGTGTATAGACTTAAGCAATGATTATTCATGATTCCATAATGGAATCAATTACATACCAGTTCCAAACTAGAGAAATTTTATGGTAAAACTTCGTTTGAAACGATGTGGTAGAAAGCAACGTGCGACTTGAAGGACATGATCCGCTGTGGACTTGCATCCACCATTTTTATTTTATATGAATGGGCTCTTGGCTCGACATTCTTTCTTCTGTTCTATTAGAATCCTCGCCTTTTGGTGGGTGCTAATGTAACTAGTACAGGATGGAGCTCGAGTAAAAGGATTTCTTCATTTCTCAGGGGCAAGGATCTAGGGTTAATACCAATCAATAAGTTGGAAAAAACTTCGTAAGTCAATTTTGATATAGAAATTGAAAGGATCTGATTCGAGCAATTTTAAAATCCAAAACAAAAGCAAGGGGAAATTTTGTTGGAATTGGGAAAACTCTTTCCATCAAAAGTGTATCCCGTAGGAATCAATTGTTCGTATGAGTCTTTGATAGAAAGAAATAAAAAAGGGGGTGTGTTGCTGCCTTTTTTTTTTTCAAAATTGAAAAAAAAAACTTTAAAGATCACCGAAGTAATGTCTAAACCCAATGATTTAAAGCAAAGATAAAGGATCCTGGAACAAGGAAATACCATTTTCAATTGTCTCAACAATTCGATCAGAATGAAAAATAAAAAAATCGATTCGATTCGAAACGAGACAAACAAAAAAGGAAAGTGGCTTGAGACCGCTCAAAAAAGGAAATGAAATGCCTAAGGATTTTCGTTTGGGCTTTGAAACTTATCCAACTTGAGTTATGAGAGTACGGATGCCTTTTTTTTTTCTTTTTTCAAAATGAAAAAAGAAAAAAAAAAGAAGGACTTAAATCTCTAATTGATTTGATTATTTTATAGAGCTATTTTAGATTGTAATTTTATACATAGACATAACTATCACTTCTAACCATTTTTTCTCGAGCCGTACGAGGAGAAAACTTCTTATACGTTTCTAGGGGGGGTATTCTTCATCTATATCTATCCCAATGAGTCGTTTATCGAATCGTTGCAATTGATGGTCGATCCCGAAGAGAAGGAAGAGATCTTCGGAAAGTGGGTTTTTATGATCCGATAAATAATCAAACCCATTTAAATGTTCCCGCTATTCTATATTTCCTTGACAAGGGCGCCCAACCTACAGGAACCGTTCATGATATTTCAAAGAAAGCGGGGGTTTTTACAGAACTTAGTCTTAATCAAATGAAATTCTATTAAGGAATAGAACAAAAAAAGAGGGTGTGGAGAAGTCTTATATAGTTTTGTAGAATTTTTTCTTTACTATTTTACTATCCCCCCTTTTTGTTCTATTCATACCTTTTTCTTTTCGGTTTTTTTTTTTAAGTATTTATCTAAAAAAGTATTCCTAAAGTTTTTTATTTATCTAATCCTTTAGATATTCTTTATTAATTTCGATATTTATTATACACCTTTTTATTAATATATAAAATTAGATTTGTTATTTGGATTTTACTTTAATTTAATAAATAAACAATTCACTCTTTTTGTTTTCGTCATTTTATTTATTTTTTTTTAGTATTTTCGCAATCTTGATAGTCAATGTCATGTTGACACTAGTGTATTGAACAAATATAATTTGATCGTGGAGAAACGGACTCATTTATCTCCGTCCTATAGGTTTTTTTCTTTTTATGGTCAGAATCAATTATAATTTTTTTTTTTTTCGAGTTCTTGCTAGTTTAATATTGTGATTCCGTTGTGAAATTAAATTTCGTTTATTTATTTTTATTCCGATTCTATCTACCCATTCGAATTCTTTGGGTTGCTAACTCAACGGTAGAGTACTCGGCTTTTAAGTACGGCTAGCATCTTTTACACATTTCTATGAAGCAAGGGATTCGTCCAAATCTTCGGGAGAGTTTGTAAGACTACGACTGATCCTGAAAGGAATGAATAGAAAAAACAGCATGTCGTATCAATGGATAATTATGAGAATATTTTATTCTTTTTCAATCGATACAAAACCAAGTTTGAGGTTTGAATTCTTGTCGCGGAACAAAAGAAATTGAATTCAAAGTTGGGTTTAGTGAATAAATGGATAGGGCCCTAGGGTTCCAATTATAGGGAAACAAAAAGTAACGAGCTTCGTTTCTTAATTTGAATGATTATCCGATCTAATTAAACGTTAAAAAGATATTAGTCCCTAACGCGGGGAAAGGTTTTCCCATGAGTGAATTATCGATTTTTTTAATGAGTCCTAAGTATTCGTGAATCCCTATTATGGGTTGTAGATGAATGTGTAGAAGAAGCAGTATATTGATAAAGAAAGATAGTTCTTTTTTTTCCAAAATAAAAAGAGCGATTGGAGTGAAAAAATAAAGGGTTTCTAACCACTTTGTTATATGTTATAGTATAACAAACATAAATCAATTAAATTAACTGGAAATGAGAGGATAGAGAATCCGTTGATGAGTCGACCTGTTTTCAAGGTATCTGTATCTACTTTTTTTACTACAATACTTGGTTTTCACCGTATCGCACTATGTATCGTTTGATCGCCCACTAACTTCCTTACCTTTGTTCCTTTGTTTTTAATCGAATTTCAAATGAAGGAATGTCAAGTCTATTTAGAACTAGATAGATCTCAACAACACAACTTGCTATACCCGCTTCTTTTTCGGGAGTATATTTATGCACTTGCTCATGATCATGGTTTAAATAGCTCGACGATTTCATTGGAAAGTGGGGGTTATGACAATAAATCTAGTTCACTGAGTGTGAAACGGTTAATTACGCGAATGTATCAACCGATTAATTTGAGTATTGCTACTAATGAGTCTAACCAAAATCCAATTTTTTGGCACAACAATAAGTTGGATTCTCAAATTATATCAGAGGGATTTGCTGTCGTGGTGGAAATTCCATTTTCCCTACGGTTGGTAGCTTTTTTCGAAGGGAAAGAAATTGAAAAATCTAAAAATTTCCAATCAATTCATTCAATATTTCCTTTTTTCGAGGACAAATTGTTACATTTAAATTATGTGTTAGATGTACTACTACCCCACCCCATTTGTCCCGAAATCTTGGTTCAACTCCTTCGATACTGGGTAAAGGATGCCTCTTCGTTATATTTATTACGGTTCTTTCTCCACGAGTATTTTAATGCGAATAGTCTTATTACTCCAAAGAACTCTATTTCTGTTTTTTTAAAAAGTAATCCAAGATTGTTATTGTTTCTATATAATTCTCATGTATATGAATATGAATCCATCCTCTTTTTTCTCGGTAACCAATCCTCTCATTTACGATCAACATCCTCTCGAGTCCTCGTTGAGCGAATGTATTTCTATGGAAAAGTCGAACATCTTGTTGAAGTCTTTGCTAAAGATTTTCAG